ATGCATTGCCATTCGAAATAAAGATATTGGTATTGGACTTGTCAATCGATTCTTAACCTTTCGAATACAGCCAATATCTATTCGAACTCCCTTTACTTGTAGGAGTATATTTTGGATCTGTCGATTCTGTTATGGACGGAGTCCTACTCATGGAGACCTGGTCGAATTGGGCGAAGCTGTAGGTATTATTGCGGGTCAATCTATTGGAGAACCGGGTACTCAACTAACATTACGAACTTTTCATACTGGTGGAGTATTCACTGGGGGTACTGCAGAACATGTACGAGCCCCCGCTAATGGAAAAATCAAATTTAATGAGGATTTGGTTCATCCCACACGTACACGTCACGGACATCCTGCTTTTCTGTGTTATATAGACTTGTATATAACTATTGAGAGTGAAGACATTCTACATAATGTGAATATTCCACCTAAAAGTTTTCTTTTAGTCCAAAACGATCAATATGTAGAATCCGAACAAGTGATTGCTGAGATTCGGGCAGGAACATACACTTTCAATTTTAAAGAGAAGGTTCGAAAACATATTTATTCTGATTCAGAGGGAGAAATGCACTGGAGTACCAATGTGTACCATGCATCTGAATTTACATATGGTAATGTTCATCTCTTACCAAAAACAAGCCATTTATGGATATTAGCAGGAGGGTCGTGCAGATCCAGTGTAGTCCCTTTTTCACTTCACAAAGATCAAGATCAACTGAACATTCATTCGCTTTCTGTCGAACGAAGATATAGTTCTAACCGCTCAGTGACTAATGAGCAAGTGAAACAGAAACTCTTTCGTTCGGATATTTCTGGTAAAAACGAAGGCAATCCTCCGATTTATTCAGAATTAAATAAAATCATATATACTGGTCGTTGCAATATACTATATCCTGCTATTCTCTATCAGAATTCTAATTTATTGTCAAAGAGGCGAAGCAATAGATTCATCATTCCATTCCAGTCGATTCAAGAACGAAACAAAGAAACAATGCTCTATTCAGATTCCGATATCTCGGTTGAAATACCCATAAATGGTATTTTCCGCAGAAATAGTATTCTTGGTTATTTCGATGATCCTGAATACAGAAGAAACAGCTCAGGAATTACTAAATATGGGACTATGGAGGTGCATTCAATCGTAAAAAAAGAGGATTTGGTTGATTATCGAGGGGCAAAAGAATTTAAGCCAAGATACCAAATGCAAGTAGATCGATTTTTTTTCATTCCCGAGGAAGTACATATTTTGCCTGGATCTTCTTCCATAATGGTGCGGAATAATAGTATCATTGGAGGAGATACACTAATCACTTTAAATATAAGAAGCCGAGTAAGTGGATTGGTTCGAGTGGAGAGAAAAAAAAAAAGGATTGAACTTCAAATCCTTTCTGGAGCTATTTATTTTCCTGAAGAGACAGATCGGATAGTCCGACACAGCGGCATCTTAATACCACCAGAATCGGGAAAAACAAATTCGAAGGAATCAAAAAGGAAATGGAAAAATTGGATTTATGTCCAAGGGATAACACCGACCAAGACAAAGTATTTTGTTTTGGTTCGACCTGTAGAAACATATGAAATAGCAGACGGTATAAATTTATCAACACTTTTCCCTCAGGACCCGTTGCAGGAAAGGGATAACATGAAACTTCGAGTTGTCAATTATATTCTTTATGGAAACGGCAAAGTCCTTTTTGGAATTCCTGACACAAGTAGTCAATTAGTTCGAACTTGTTTAGTATTGAATTGGAACCACGCTAAAAAAGGTTCTTCTATTGGGGAGGCCCATGTTTCCTTTGTTCAAGTAAGGACAAATGATCTGATTCGCGATTTTATAAGAATCGACTTAGTCACCTCCCCCCTTTCGTATACCGGAAAAAGGAACGATTCATCCGGTTCATGGTTTATCTATAATACTGTATCAAGTTGCACCTATACCAATCCGTTTTATTCCAAGGCATGGATTCAACAACCTCTTATCCAAAATCAAGTAACTATTCGTACCTTGTTGAATAGAAATAACGAATATCAATCTTTGATAATTTTGTCATCATCCAATTGTTTTCGAATGGGGCCATTTAACGGTGTAAAATATCACAATGGAATAAAAGAAGCACTTCAAAGAGACCTCATAGTTTCAGTTAGTAAATTGAAATCATTGGGTTCCTTAGGAACAGCCCTTCCAATTATGAATTTTTACCATTTACTAACCTATAATCAAATCTTGGTAATGAAATATTTTCAACTTGACAATTTTAAGCAGACTTTTGAAATAATTCAATATTATTTAATGGATGAAACTGGAAGGATTTCGAATCCCGATCTATGCAGTAAAAAATTTTGGAATCCATTTCATTTGAATTGGTATTTTATCCATTGTCATTTTTGTGAAGAGAGATCCACAATAATTAGTCTTGGGCAGTTTATTTGTGAAAATGCATGTATAGCGAAAAACAGGCCCCACCTAAAATCGGGCCAAGTTTTAATTGTTCAAGTT